TGTGCTTAAATGTTTTTTCTTTTTTTTGAAATACGGAACTATATGAATAACTGATAAACTCCATGAAAGAAAGATTAATGATTCATATAAATCACTTAGTGGGAAATGTCTCGAATAAATCCAACGAGTAACTAATAATCCTGTTATACATAAAAAAATAGCTATCATTCCCTTTTCTGACGAATCATATAGTTTTATGATTTCATCGACTAATAAGGTTATCAAATGAATTGTAATTACAATTGAAACGATTGAAAAGGAAATATGAGTTAATATATGCTCTAAAGTTGAAAATATCATAAAAAATGTTAAAAAGGAGGAATCCTCAAATAGAAATCAGAAATGGAATTCATTATATTGTATCTCTTTTACAAGATGGTCTGCCGCCACTCGGACTCGAACCGAGATGCTCTAGCACTGCTTCCTAAGAGCAGCGTGTCTACCGATTTCACCATAGCGGCTTGCTCGAACTCATAATAGCCTATTCATAGTCAATCGTCGAGATTGAAGGAGTTAATTCAATGAATTATTTTTAGTAAAGATTCAAATTGATGAAAAAACTTCATTCAAATAGGAATTTGAAGGTTCATTTTTTTTAGGGTGTCGGTTTTATTTACTTTAGTTATAGTTTATGCTCTTCTCGAATCGAACTTTTGTAATTAGAAAGTTCGACCTCTAGTTAGTGATAGAACTTAAAAATGTATTTTATCAATGAACACAAAATAGACCCTATTTTTGATTACTCAAAACTGACACATTATTTGGACAAAATATTCCATTGTTGATTGGGTTGAAAGCGGGAGATATGTGGGAGATTGATATATTAATTATATGAATTCCGAGAAATAAGAAGTTATAAAGTTACACAAAAAGTTTTCAAAATAACTAGAATGAATTAGTTTCAACGATTCATTAATTTTAACTAAAGATCTTATATTTGCCCTTCTATAGATATGAAAAAAGAAAAACTTTCATTTTGGTAATTGTGACAAATAAAATAAGTTGATGGGGAAAAAAGACTCCCCACCCCAAAATGAGAAAATAGACTAAAAATAAAGTTCAAACCTTGCATCTTGTCTTTTTTCAAAAGTTTTTTTTAGAATTTAGTAAACTGAAGAATTCTTAGTTTACATATCCTAAGACCAAAGCGAGTTCCATTTCATATTGATTAACCTCAAACAATAGGTAATGGAATTTTTTAATTTCATATTAACGGTGAAATAAGCCAATTTTTCGATTCATATTGTTACAATGTTTTATTTTATGACTTATTTGTTTGTCGCACAAAAAAACCTTTTGAATTTCCGGTAGAAAGAGATTTCCCTAATGACAACGCTTTTAAGGCTGCCCAATATCCCTTTCTTTTCCAAATATTTTTACGAATACGCGTTTTTGATCTAGAAGTACGTTTTTTTGGAACTGCCATTTAAAAATTAAGAGGTTACTCATTGTTATAGTTGGATGTGAAAGACATCTTTTGGTCAAAATGAATCGTTTTTTACTATTCATTATCTAGTTATTCTCTAGATAATATTCTCTTCATAAAACAAAAAAATAGAGATCTATGAAAATCGTATAAAATATGACTAGAAAGAAAATCGTATAAAATATGACTAGAAAAAGAAAATAATATGTGAATTTTTCAACAAAAAGAGTTTTTCTATATACATATTCGTAAGAAAGACTCATTTTTATTGATTGGTACCTTTATTTCTTGTTCTTTATGATTCACATTTATATCTATAGAATCCGCCGTTATGCCATAGAAATCTAATTAGTTGAACTTAATAAAAGAAAGAATCCAAAAAAAGACCTTCCTTTTTATCTCTGTCTATTTTCTTCGTTCTACATTTAATTTATAAGGAATAAAATACACCAAAGGGTTTAAGAACCCATTGCCTAATGAAAACTTTAATCTTTTTCTACTAACCGGTCAAACTCGAGGAAAGAATACTCCTAAATTCCATTTTAAAATTTGAATGAGACTAGTAATTAAAGTTATTAATCTGTTAAAGGATACGTGGTTTGATAAAAGAGATCTTAGTGATTTTTTTATTAATTTTATTTTACCCCTTTCGATAAATATCGGTAAATAGAAAATCAAGTTAATTTTATATAAAATGTCAGATATTATAGCGTTTTCTATAATCTATAAATGTTTTTTTTATTGAAATGGAAAATAATAAATCAATTCCATAATGAACTAGTTAATGATTTGGAACAAACTAACTAAAAGTTCTTATTTTCTTAGGACAAGTTTTTGATCTTAGTTAATCCTATGATTCATATCAGAATCAAGTACTCTTTTTAGTGTAATTCTTTATTTTTAGTGTAATTCTTTATCCTTACTCTATGAATATAAATTCATGTAATAAAAATTGAAATTTTCATTTTCGGTATCTTCATAAAAATCTTAGTTAATAACAATAACTAAGTATTCGCTTTTTACGAACAGGTTGGTCATCTCATTTGCCCAATTAATTGTAACTTCTTGATTTGA